CAAAGGAACTCCCCCTCTGAGAACTGTATATGAGAATTTCATCTCGTACAGCTCAAGCAGAAACACCCCAATACTGGTTGCAACAGATATATAATAGAAAGTTTTAAACCTATTCGTATTTGGAGTCCCCGAGATAAAATCTTCTCTGAAGATACGAAGGGAAAAAACCCTCAAGCTCTTCTTTGTGATGATAATGCCAAAATATCAAGTCAGCTCATTCGTCTTTATGTTGATAGTTACAGGCCTCTTGAATCTTCTTTGTCCCTATTTTTATTTATTTGAGTTATTTTTTTTCTTTTTTTTATTTTTGTCTAATTCGGATTTATTTTTGTTTATTATTGATAGGAATTCTCTTGTTGAGACCCTATGAATCGATTGAAACCGAAGATTCATACTAGAACCACGATGATTGAATAAAGCCTCCAGGCTAAGCCCAAAGGTTCTCTGAGTAAGAACCTTTGATCATCACTTATTCAATTAATAAATGAAATGACGAAAAATTCGGAGAAACATTTGATTTGTCCGTTGGTCAAAATAAACATAAACAGAATTTTTAAGGAAAAAAACCTTCGATTTATAATTTATATAAATATAATTTCTAAAATCTTTGAAATTGTTTTTTAGTCCAGTCGCGAGGTCTGAATAGTAGGTATGAATCATAGTTCAAATATCTTGATCTATTCCACATATTCCGTGCTCCAGATACAAAAATGAATATCCGACGAAGCAGAACTCATCTCTCTCAAGATGACAGACCCATTCTCTGTACTATCAATAGGATCAATTATAACAAGTCACACACTCATATTCCGGAAATACAGAAACAAAGGAATTCCACGGTCGAACTGCCAGAATGGCCTAGAAATACACGTCCTGAGTGATTCATTTTGGATTGAAAAGCCAGGACTTCATGATTTTTATGGATCTAATTCATTGAAATTCCATCCAGCAAAACGGAAGAATTATAAATCTCCAAAATAATAGATAGGAATACCGCAAATAGAGCCATTGCGATTCCCATCAAAGGGGTAGTTCCCCACCCAGGAGCTACTTTCCCATATTCCGAATTCAAAGGTTTCAATAAATTCCCTACAGTAGTTCGTCTTGGACCAGATCTAGAACTACCCTCAACGGTTTGTGTAGCCATAAATCCTATTGCATTGGTTGAGATCGGTTGACTTTGTATACGATTCCGTTGTAAATAAACGATCTTATCATAGATCCATTGTGGTCTTGAAATTTTATAATAATGGAAACAGCAACCCTAGTCGCCATCTTTATATCTGGTTTACTTGTAAGTTTTACTGGGTATGCCTTATATACCGCTTTTGGGCAACCCTCTCAACAACTAAGAGATCCATTCGAGGAACACGGGGACTAGTTGAAGTAAAGTAATGAGCCTCCCATATTGGGAGGCTCATTACTTTACTTCAACTTAAATAATGTAAGATTGAAAAATCATTTCTTAGTCGGAACCTTAGGAGGCTCTCGAAAAAAAATAGCGAAAAAAATTATTCCTAGAGTCGAGACTAAGAGGAATGTATAAACCAATGCTTCCATAAATTTGATCGTGGTTTACAATTATAGCTTCCACACCTGTTCATTTGGGATCATCTCCCAGATTAAGAAAGGACAAGAGTCAAAGAAAGGGCGGTGATTCAAATCAAGATTTCTCTGGTACTCTATGTCAAAGTTAAATCACAAAAATACAATTGAGGCGAAAGATACAAGAGCAGTGTTGTATCAGACTCCTTGTCTCCTTGTAGTTGGATCTCCAAGTTTTTGGAATGCTCCAAATTCCACTTGAGCATCCAAATCTGGGTCAATACCAGCAAAAACATCTCTGAACAAAGTTCTAGCACCATGCCAAATGTGTCCGAAAAAGAAGAGCAAAGCAAACGAAGCATGTCCAAAAGTGAACCAACCCCTTGGGCTGCTACGAAAAACACCATCAGATTTCAAAGTAGCACGATCTAATTCAAAAATTTCACCCAATTGAGCACGTCTAGCATATTTTTTCACAGTAGCAGGATCACTATAACTGACTCCATCAAGTTCGCCACCATAGAACTCAACAGTTACTCCTACTTGTTCGACACTATACTTCGATTCTGCCCTTCTAAAAGGAACATCGGCTCTTACAATTCCGTCTCCGTCTACCAAAACTACCGGAAATGTTTCAAAAAAAGTCGGCATACGACGTACAAAAAGCTCGCGCCCGTCTTTATCTCTAAAGACGGGATGTCCTAACCATCCAACGGCTATTCCATCCCCGTTGTCCATCGAGCCCGCTCTAAATAATCCTCCTTTTGCTGGATTATTGCCAATGTAATCATAAAAAGCTAATTTTTCGGGAATTTTAGACCAAGCTTCTGATAAACTCTGATTTTCGGATAGTCCGGCACCAACCCTTCGATATATTTCTTGCTGGAAGTATCCTTGATCCCATTGATAACGAGTGGGACCAAATAATTCGATCGGGGTAGTTGCTGAGCCATACCACATAGTTCCAGCAACAACAAAAGCTGCAAAAAAGACAGCAGCGATACTACTGGAAAGGACAGTTTCAATATTACCCATACGTAATCCTTTGTATAGGCGTTGGGGCGGGCGGACACTAAGGTGGAATAGACCCGCCAATATCCCCAAGGTACCTGCTGCAATATGATGAGAGGCTATTCCTCCCGGAACAAAAGGATCAAAACCTTCTACCCCCCATGCAGGATTTACGGATTGTACTTTTCCAGTTAGTCCATAAGGATCAGACACCCATATTCCAGGACCATACAAGCCTGTTACATGAAATGCACCAAACCCAAAGCAAGCTAACCCTGAGAGAAATAAATGAATTCCAAAGATCTTGGGCAAATCCAAAGAAGGTTTTCCTGTACGTTCATCGCAGAATATTTCGAGATCCCAATATACCCAATGCCAGATAGCTGCCAAGAAGCACAAACCTGAAAAAACAATATGTGCACCGGCCACACCTTCATAACTCCAAATACCCGGATTCGTTATAGTCCCTCCTGTGATACTCCAACCGCCCCATGAATTGGTTATTCCTAAACGAGTCATGAAGGGTATAACGAACATACCTTGTCTCCACATTGGATCAAGAACGGGGTCAGAGGGATCAAAAACTGCTAATTCGTATAGAGCCATTGAACCGGCCCAACCAGAAACGAGAGCTGTATGCATTATATGTACAGCAAGCAAACGACCGGGATCATTCAATACGACGGTATGAACACGATACCAAGGCAAACCCATGGAAATACCCCTTTATCAAAGAAAAATAGACACCATGTAACTTTATCGCATTGGAAAAGAAAGACTATGCTATGGACCTCTCCCTTTCAGTGGATTATTTCGGAGCAAGGGTAAATATTTTTTTATTTAATTCCATTTCGTTGGTAATAATGGAACCATTCTGTTCGTAGGAACAAAGATAAGCAGATCTATTCTATACCCGATAAGTACCAATACGCAATGGGGATTGGTCCCATTTTCTATGAGCGAATACCTAGATACTTGTTCATCATTCGAACAGCCCGACCCATTCGTAATAATTTTCCTTTATTCGTTTAGTCTTACTCTATGAACTTTCCAATCTAGGGATAAAATACGACATTACGTTTTCACATCAAAGTCAAATATAGTATTTAACTCCCCTTTCTTTCAGTTGATGCCTATTGGTGTTCCAAAAGTACCTTTTCGGAGTCCTGGAGAGGAAGATGCGGTTTGGGTTGACGTATAGTGCGGCTTGTCAGACATATTGGGTCATATGGGATTTCCCCGTTCTCTCCCCCGATCGAGATACCCTCTGTTTCGCCCAAAAAAGATTGCTTGAACCATCAATAAATAATTTGGAGCGTGAAGTGCAATTAGATCTGTTTTTGAGGGGGTAGAAATAAATATTATCAAGTATAAAAATTTATGGTTGCCTTGGTTGGACCGATAAAATGAAGTATCCAGGCTCCGTTCAAAAAATACCCAATTGGTTAATATATGTATGATTACCACTTGTATCATAAGTGATTACTTTATAGGATATGAGTGATCTCAAACTGCCAATCAATGAAATAATATGATGACTACATCGAATATTTGTTGTAAGAAAGGCATGAAATGAATTGAAAAAAATCGTACAAAAAAGCGGTATTGGGATCATTTGTCCTATATGTGCAAATTGAAATCGGGCGGATCTTTACCCGGAGTAGAGCATAAACCTAAAATAATTGAGTAGGCCCATTCAGGAACAAGAAAATTACATCATAATTTGGGTTGGATTTCGATGAAACAATATATCAATGAGAGGTTAATTCGATAAGTTTAGTGGATTCTTTTCTTTTTTTTTCTTTTTACGGAGAGACGCGAAAAAAATCATCTTTCTTAAAAAATATACAAGAAAAGCCCCTTCCATTAGGAGGTAGAAAAGTCCTACTATAAAAAAGAAGGCGGGCTGGAATCAACACATTGATTCGTTTTTTCACAATTTTTTTGAACCGTATGCATCCAAAGGTGCGTGTACGGTTCCTAAGGGATAAAATTTTGTCCTAATCAACCGACTTCATCGAGAAAGATTACTTTTTTTAGGCCAAGAGGTTGATAGCGAGATCTCAAACCAACTTATTGGACTTATGGTATATCTCAGCATAGAGGATGAGATCAGGGATCTTTATTTGTTTATAAACTCTCCCGGCGGATGGGTAATACCCGGAGTAGCCATTTATGATACTATGCAATTTGTGCCACCAGATGTACATACAATATGCATGGGATTAGCCGCTTCAATGGGATCTTTCATCCTGGTTGGAGGAGAAATTACCAAACGTATAGCATTCCCTCACGCTTGGCGCCAATGAGTTTTTATTTGAGAGAAAAAAAAGACTATGCCTTCGCGATATGTAATATGAATATTAAGTAATAATAGCATGGCACTTCGAGTTCGATATGAACAAACCATTATTGTTTTTTCATAACATGAGATTATGTATCGGGCGAGTAATATGAGACAAAAGGTATTTCCGATTTGATCTTATCTATCCGGGGTTCATTTCAGCGTCACAAACTTTTTTGTTTTCACACCAGAAGTCTCTTTCCAATATTTATGTTATGAAAGAGTACTAAAATGAAAAAAAAAACAAGATCATTTTTTTACTTATTTGTTTGATCGGATCAAAAAGAAACTTTGGGATTGCTGAATCACATACGAGATAAATTAAAAATATAGAAAGCAACGGAACCATCATAGTATTTTTTAACTCCTCTGAAAAGAAGGGTGGTAAATGGATCACTTTTCCATTTGGGTCTGATATATCCTATTTCTCTTTTTGCTAGACGGAAAGGAAAAGTAAATTCCATTGTGGAGCCGTATGCAATGCACAAAAAATGCCTGTACGGTTGTTCAATTATAATATATTCTTATTTTTTTTGTTATTCTTTATCTCTTTCCTTCGTCCGATCATACGAGATCTAGAAACCATTCATTATGTTATATCATCAGGGTAATGATCCACCAACCTGCTAGTTCTTTTTATGAGGCTCAAACGGGAGAATTTGTCCTAGAAGCGGAAGAACTGCTGAAACTCCGCGAAACCCTCACAAGGGTTTATGTACAAAGAACGGGCAACCCCTTATGGGTTGTATCCGAAGACATGGAAAGGGATGTTTTTATGTCAGCAACAGAAGCCCAAGCTCATGGAATTGTTGATCTTGTAGCGGTCGAAAATGCCGGGGATTTCACGTAAATCTGTGATTTCATTTTGAACCAAACCATAATTTATAATTTGGATGAACCTAAATTTCATGTTTTTTCTGCTCTGCTTACCGGGGTAAATTTCAATTAAATTGAAATATAGGGTAAAAAAAAAATTGAAATAATTCAATTCATAATCATCTGGTTAGGATTGATCTAAACCGGCCCATTTTTTTTATATACGATTTAGCATGCCAACTATTAAACAACTTATTAGAAACACAAGACAGCCAATAAAAAATGTAACAAAATCCCCCGCTCTTCGGGGATGTCCTCAGCGTCGAGGAACGTGTACTAGGGTGTATGTGCGACTCGTTCAGATCATGAGCTGGAAAAAAAGAAAGGAACATTTTTTCCAGTATCAATGACCCGTACCAATGAATAGGATGGAAAAATTCCATTCAATATAATATATAAATCTAAAAAACCTCCATTGTGTATGAAATTTATGGTTTCTATTGGTGCAAATCCAATCACTTCAATGGGAGATGAGAAGCAATTCCCCATTGGTAACAAATGGTTATCCATTAAGCGGGGGAAATAGTATTTAAGAAGCAAAAGAATTATGCTCCCACTCTTGCAAGAACGGACGAACATGGTCAGCTACCTAGCTAACCTTTGTAATTAAATACCGTCACTGTATGGGTAGATCTCATTGTGAAAAGACCTATTACTGGATAATTCATGGGTAGAGTCAAAGAATGTGAACTGTACAAGTTACTAATAACATTGATTAAATGAGGGAAAGGACTCCGGTGTATAGAGAGGACCTCACCGTTTAAGAAGCAACCATAGAAACGATGGAACCCACTATTTTTCCATTTTCCTTTACTATTTATTGATACTTTATACTATACTCAACTTTATTTTAAATTTACTATTTTGTTGATACCTAGTATCAATACAATTTCTTATTTTGAGGTTAAACGCCTGGAAAAAATCGTGGTTGGGAAGGTCATAGTAGCAAAAGCCATTGGAATTTTTTTATACATCGGACGAATCCGTTTTGTTATTAATAGACCAGGAAAGGGGAAAAGAATGGCTGAAAGAAAATAAATCAATTAGTTATTCATCAAAGTTTAATTTGATTCAATGACCAGAATTAGACGCGGGTATATAGCTCGGAGACGTAGAACAAAAATTCGTTTATTTGCATCAACCTTTCGAGGGGCTCATTCAAGACTTACTCGAAGTACTATTCAACAGAAAATGAGAGCCTTGGTTTCTGCTCATCGGGATAGGGGCAGGCAAAAGAGAGATTTTCGTCGTTTGTGGATCACTCGGATAAATGCAGCAATTCGTGAGAGTGGGGTATCCTATAGTTATAGTAGATCAATACATGATCTGTACAAGAGGCAGTTGCTACTTAATCGTAAAATACTTGCACAAATAGCCATATCAAATATGAATTGTCTTTACATGATTTCCAATAAGATCATTAAATAAGGCGATTGGAAGGAATACACCACCATAATGATTTAAACGGGGGCCCCCGGAGAATGAGCTCCGGGAAAGTACAGTAGAAATTAATAAAATAGTAAAAATGAATGAACACATTTCAATAACAAAAAGAATAAATCTTTTTTACTTTACGATTTTTTTTCTTACGACGTGACAATCCAATATGGATTCTCTAATTTTTCGAACAAAAAATCAATCTGAGTTGGGGTTCGGATTGGAATTTTTATTCAATTGCAATTGAGGAATAGGCCTATCTATTTATTTCTAGTTCGAGGACCTGTAGTTCTAGGAGTCGACTCCGTTCTCTCAAATTGTTTCTCATTATTAAGAAAAGGTAACAAAGATAAAATACGAGCTTGTTTTATAGCAATAGTAATTAATCGTTGTTGTTTCAAAGTCAATCTATTCACTCGTCTAGATAATATTTTTCCTTGTTCACTAATAAATCGACTAATTAAACTCATGTTTCTATAATCAATTCGATCCCCCGACCCAATTGGGGGCAAACGCCTACGAAAAGATCGCTTGGATTTAAGAAAAAGTCGCTTGGATTTATCCATGGTTTATTCCTTATCTTTAAAATCCTATTTCTTAATTCTAATTTTGGATCCGACCGAAATAGGATTTGGTTGTTTTATTTTTATAGTTTATTTATATATATTATTATGTAATTATATGATATGTCATTTTTTCCTGTTCCTTGAATGAAGGGGTTACACACGCATTACACTTTATCTATTTTTTTATCTCCCCATGAATCGTATGCTTGTAACAATGGGGGCAAAATTTTCTCAATTCCAATCGACTAGGCGTATTGTGTCGATTCTTTTGAGTAATATATCTGGAAATGCCCCGGGATTCCTTATTAATATCGTTTCGGACACAACTGTTACATTCCAAAATAACTCTTACTCTGACATCCTTACCCTTGGCCATGAACCTCCTTTTTTATTTTGGATTCACTCAACTCTTCCATTTTCGATCCGAAACGAAGAAGAAAAAAGAAGTTGCTGACTCGAAAACCTATTCTGAAATATTTCCTTTCAATCAATAGATAAATAATCAATAGATAAATAATAATAAGTAATACAATGATTTCTAACTATCAATTAGTTCTATTCTAATATTGGTATTTCATTTAATTATCTTGTATGCTTTTTGTTGTCCTCGACTCTTATTTCCTTTCCATTTCTGTTCTCCCTCTATTACTTCAGCTTGAACCCGAGTTTCGTTGCGGACGAATCTCTTCTTTGATTCTTTCTCTTTCCTTCTTTTTTGAGGATAAAAAAAGGAGAGTAAAGAACAAAACAAAGAAAGGGGGGTTAGTCACAGATAATTTATTGTATCTCTAATCTTCTTCATCCCTAACTAGAATGAAAAAAAAGGGAATGTCAACGCATCTGGGAATAAACGATTGATCTCTATCAATAGACCTGCTAAAGACCCGAACCACAGAGTGCTTAACACGGGTGCCACGGAAAGATATGTTTTTAGATCTCGCATTGAAAATCCTCCTTTTTTATTGTAATACATATATGATCAGATATATATGTAGATAAGGATCGCTTGTATTTGTACGCGGAATCCCTAACTAAAATGGGTATATATAACTGCCCGGTAGATGATATTTTCCTTTCTTTACAACAGAAAAAGACGTCCACTTACTTTCTGAACATTACTGATACAAATTGATTTATATGTTGGGTTTAATCTATAATAATATATAGATATGTAATGTAGTATTATATGAGAATATGTTATATGAGACGAAAAAAGAAAAGACAAGATAAATTGTATATCAATGGAGGAAATAACGATGTGGAAAACAAGACGGGGATTCTCTACAATGACACTGTAGTCCAATTGAAAGGGATGTAGCGCAGCTTGGTAGCGCGTTTGTTTTGGGTACAAAATGTCACGGGTTCAAATCCTGTCATCCCTATCTATTACTTCTCCTATGTGCAGTAATGAAGGATCAATTGAGATCAATGAAAATTGGACATACATAATCCTATATGATACTATATGCATGCAAGATATAGTGGGGTTCAAAATAGAATCCCTTTATTTACGGTCTTTTATATTGTGATAGGAAAGCGCTCTTAGTTCAGTTCGGTAGAACGTGGGTCTCCAAAACCCGATGTCGTAGGTTCAAATCCTACAGAGCGTGATTCTGTTCTTCTTGTTTCGAATTACAATGAAATAACTTTACTAACTTGAGCAACAACTCGAATTTGACCTCCTCCTTTCTTTAATCCGCAGGAGGTCAATCAAAAAAAGAGATGTTATTTAAAAAGAGATGTTACTTTATCAAAGGTCCAACTGATCGCCGCGTCGGTATTGCAAATATGCAGTTACGAATAATCCAGCCAAAGTAATAGGAATTAGGCCTAACACGATTCCAAATAGTAAAACTTCAATCATTTTAATTTGTTTGAAAGGGTAGGTAAAAGGGGGGAGGTAATATCTATCCCTAAATATTAATCCAAATCGCCCATGAATCTCAATAACCAAGAATTTACAATTTACATGGGAAGGAACTATGGACTACCTGGAATCTCACAAAAACATTTATTTTTATGAATTGTTCATTCAATCAATTTCAAATAAGTCGTATCTTGCTCAGACCAATAAATAGAGCTGAGGTTATAGTTAAAGCCGCCAGTAGAAAACCAAAATAACTAGTTATAGTAGGCATGAAGGAACTAAATGGGATATTTCTATTTATACATATGTTTATGAAACACTTACCTAAGTTTCTATTTTTGAGAAATATATACA